ATATACGAATCATCACTCCCTCGCTTTTTACATTTACTTAATTCAATTTCGTTTGATTAGGACGAAATTCCTTAAAAACCTCCGCCCTTTTTAAAATATCCCGAACAGTTTCTGTAGGTTGAGCACCCTTTTCAAGGAAATATAGAATAGCAGGAACATTTAAATAAGTTTGATTTTTTATCGGATCATAAAAACCTACTTTCCGAAGATCTCTTCCTTCTCTTCGGGATCGAACATCAATTGCAACGATTCGATAGACGGCTCATTGGGATAGATGTAGATGAATAATACCAATACCCCCCCCCTAGAAACGTATAGGAAGTTTTCTCCTCGTACGGCTCGAGAAAAAATGATTTGAAGTTTTATTTATGTATAGAATTACAACGGCAAATGGATCTATAAAATGATCAAATCAATATGATTAAGTCTTTTTTTCTTCTTCAGGAAGGAAGAAGAAAAAAAACCATTCGTACTCATAACTCAAGTTGGATAACTCTCAAATAGCTCAAAGGAAAATCTTTAGGCATTTCTTTTATTGAGTGGTCTTTAAACCCCTTTCCTTTTTGTTTGTCTCGTTTAAAATTGATTTGGATTTGTTTTTATTCTGGTCCAATTATTGAGACAATTGAAAGGGTATTTCCTTGTTCTGGGATCCTTTATCTTTTCTTTGTTTTAAATCATTGGGTTTAGACATAACTTCGGTGATTCTTAATCCTCTCAAAATGGCAGCAACATACCTTTTTTTGTGATTTCTTTCTATCAAAGAATCATACAAACGGTTGATTCCCGCGTGATACACTTTGTATCGAAAGAGTTTTATCAATTCCAAGAAATTTTCCTTTTGGATTGGAAACTTGGAACCCTTTCGATTTCTATATCGAAGATATATTTACGAAGTTGTTGCAATTTATTGATTGGCATTAACCCTAGATCCTTGCCCTTGAGAAATGAATCAATACTTTCTACTCGAGCTCCATCATGGACTATTTACATTACAACCCAACAAAAAGAGAGGTTATAGTGGAACAGAACAAACGATGTCGAGCCAAGAGCACCCTCATTCCTATATAAAATGGTGGACGTAAGAATCCACAACGGATCATGTCTTTCAAGTCGCACGTTGCTTTCTACCACATCGTTTCAAACGAAGTTTTACCATAACATTTCTCTAATTTGGAGCCGGTATGGAATTAATTCCATTATGGAATCATGAATAATCATTGGTTCTGTCGTTACATAGTAATCTATACTTCTTTTCTTCTATATAGATGGATAGATATTTTTATGAAGAAGTTTTAGCAAGAATTCAACTTAACCCCATATTTAATTGTATAAATGCAAGATTTTTTTTCTATTTTCTAATAAATTTTAATAGAAAAAAAAAATAAGACTAATAAATGAGTTCTTTTTGAATATCTACATCTTCAAATAACTCAAACTCAATAGGATAGATTCACCAATCTCGCACTTCTTTATCTTTAAATACCAAGGATTCAACTAATAAAAAATCCTTAAAAATATATAATTTATAGTTAAGTTTCCTACTTTGACATCATTATTTTAATAAACTTTTACAGTAAGAATTACGTTTGATCATCATAAAAGAGAGATATTTCTATTTCTTTTGGAATTGAATCATCAATGATTTAAAGCAGATAGATCAAACAATAAATTTTTTCTCGGGAGATGATGAATAAAAAAGACTGATGTAAGGGAAGATTAAAGTCGTTATTCTTTCATTCTGATTTTATCAATTAGCTGAAAGAATAGGACATTGGATTTTCCTATCTATCAGATAGACTAAATGGTAGTCACTTTTATAAATATTCTATGTTAAATATTTTAATTTTCAAATTGAAGCGATCCCCATTTTTTTTCACAAAGAAAAACTATTGTCACTGAAATAGAGCGATAACAATATATACATATAGGCTATGCATTTCCTCATTTTTTTTATACGTATTTTCGTATTTTGTTTGATGTGAGATTCAGTAATCCTTCTATAATCTTGTCATAAAGTAAAAAGGAAAGTGAATAAAATAGATGAATCACTCCTGCTTCAATCCTTACATAGATTTACAATTATTCATTAGAGCCAAAGATGAATTACTTAAAAATAAAAATAAAGTTCAAATAAAATACATCGATTACATATGTAATTTGATCATTTATTAATAAGATTCGGACAGACTCACATATTGAACTCAATACCTTCCGTTGCTGATTAACTTCTATCTACTCCCCCAATTCTATGGGAATAATAAATCATAAATCAAATAAGATAATAGATAATAAGGGGTCATTTTTTTTTTCGAGACGCTGACTATCTTGTCTAGGTACAAAGACAAACAAGTCTAGATTAAGACCTTGCTCCTTTTTTATTTTACCCTAGTCTTAAGAAGAGACTTAATCCCCTTAATTGAATTCAATTATAGTACCCTCCCTGGTGATTAGAAATTCAGAAATCCACATAGAATTAATAATTGGACTACTTCATTTA